TTTCCAAGTGAAATCCCCTAGTATATGAAAGAATGAAAAAGTGCTTTCGTTGTTGTGGAATAAGAAGCCTTCGTATCTTAATGCATGTATTTGATTTATTCGGAGCTATTAGAGCGGGATCCACTTTTTGGGGAATATGAGTCGAAGCAATAACAAGAATATTTCTAGTGGAACATCTTTCACAATCCCTGGAGAGATAGTTCACTAATAGACCGAGGGATAAGTAATTCGACTCATTCACATACAGATCATGAATGTTTGGAATCCATATTATGCAAGGAGACATTGCTTTTGCTAATTCGAATTGAGGGATGATATCAAATCGGTCTATTTTCGACGTCATATACGTCATATAGATAGTTAGCACATTCGTCATAGTTAGCAGCTCCGTCTCAAGGTCATTATCAATATTGTCACTATCATCAATACCGTAACTATCATCAATACCGTCACTATCACCAATACGGTCACTATCATCAATATCGATATCCTCAAAAAGAGGACCTTTAGGCTTGAACTTGTTCGAAAATACCGTAATGAAAGGAACATAAGAGTTTGTCGCTAGGTATTTGACCAAATATGATCGTCCAGTTCCTATAGAACCTATCACTAAAATACCCCTAGAAGGAGATAGGGCTAAGCGGAGCGAAAAGGGTTTTCCATGAGATGGGAAATGAAAACTATTAGCCCCACACGAGGAAGTGATTGTCTGATAATGAGCAAGGAATATCCGTCTTTCTGCTAAACAGGATCTATTGAACTCATAATTCATTAGATACTTTTTATGAATGTCAACTAAGTATCCTAAGTAAATTGATCCCGGTTGCTCAATCATTTGATAACCAGAGTCATTCTTTGATAAAAGATCACTATGAGTCAGACTCAATAGAATTTGATCAATTCTTTTTTCTGTTGTTAAGGTGGAGAACTGAACCAAGAATTCTCTTTCTTCATCATCAATCGAATCACTGTTCGCGACCCAGGATTCTATTTTATCATCAATCGAATCACTGTTCACGTTTTTTCTTTTTCTTATCAATGCATAGATCTCTTTACTTGTACGACTTAGATGTCTCGTATTTCTCGAAAAAGTGATTCGATTGATGGGATTTGGTATGATACTTATGAGATTAATGAGATTGATATTCAAATATTTCTTCTTATAACGTATGGATTTGACCCCATAAGTGGGACCACCACCCAATACGCCAAAAATAGAATCCCATATTTTTTCCAAAGAATCTCCTAATAGTTTCAGAGCAACTAGAAAGAGATTCTTTAACCAGAAGGAATTCAGTTCCGATGTAGGATACCCATCCAGAAGTTTTTGCAACTCAATTATGTATGATGGAATCATCAAAGATTTGATCTTTTCTAACTCTGTCTGTAACTCACTAAAGGCGTGGGAAACAAAGAACAAACCTATACTTATACTAACAAGATATCCGGCAACAAGAAGAGGGAAAAGGATTGAATAGAGGAACTCCTGAGCATTTGTTGATCTCAGATGTGTCCATATCAATGACTCATTATTTTGATGAGTCGTTTCTTCGGACAGAAGAAGATTCTGTATCTGTAAACACTTATTCGAAATCTCACTTATACTTATCCGAGTCCATTCTGGTCGTGATTGTGGAAGAAGCGCCCACAAATTTTTCTGAGTAATTCTCCATGATATATCTAATTCATGCATAATATCATGAAAAGTGGATACAAATTTTTGACTGCTACTTATGCTACTTAGTATTAGTATCTGCAATAAGTCTGAAAAAGCATCTAAAAGGGTGAATTTTAGATATTTGCACCCTGTCGAAGTAAGGAACCATGGCATATATGTTTGGAACAGATTCCATTTTGAGAGGAACAGATTCCATTTTGAGAGATTTGAAAGAGCACTATCTCGTTGAAAGGTTCTATACATCTGCTGTTTCTCAACGCATTTCTTTAGACAAAGACTCCGTTTTTTCCTCTTTCCGGATGGTAAATATTTCTCAGAACATGGAGTGTGAATCAAACCCATGTTTGAATTGAAACTGACATACTGATGCGAGTTCTTCCCTTCTGAATCAGATAGATTCATATCTGAAAAAGGCTGACAAGAAGTTCTTTCAAAATTGACTATTTGTTCCTCTGTTAGAGGTGTTGCAGAAATGTCTGCGATCGAGTAAATAGCTCTACGAACGAATGGATCGGGTCGAATTTGAAAATGGAAAGATTTGTACAAGTTATACGTTTCGTCACCACTTTTTTGAAAATCGTTAGATATGAATATGTCAGATACCTGTGAATCGATTGGTAAAATAGCCTCTCTCTCCAAAAAAATATGTTTTTTTTTACCTTTGCCGACGCACAAAGAAAATATTTTGTTGCGAATGAACAAGATATTGAGGAATTGTCCATACGTAAGATCATAATTATTGATACGGGTCTTTTTCACATAAAAAGGGAATCCTTTGTTACAATAGAACCAGAAGTGATGTGGATTATTCAAGAATCGAAGTCGATTTGCTTTATAAAAAGAAGATATCAATGAACTTCTATGAAATGGTTTCACGGGATTCAGCCAATTGTCTCGATCGTGGGATATCATTGAGAAATAGGAATCCGTGTTATCAAAGGATTTTCTGCGATTATTTCTAGTATGGAATGAGTCAATCATCCACTTTGGTATCTTATTGAACAAAAATGGTAATATTGTTCTTCCATTGATCATTGTTCTTCCATTGATCAAGAATTTCGGTCTTTGGGAAGTATCATGATCATCCAATAAGAAGGGTTTCAATTTATTCAAATGAACGATTTGAACACCTATTGATTCTAACAACTGATTGCAGAGTTGATCGTTTGTACCTTTCAATTCATAGATGTGGATCTCGGACCTATGAATGGGGATATTTCCAATACTCACAAAGAAAAAAGGAAGTGTCTTGGACAAAAATAAACGAGACAAAAAGAGAAGTGCCTTGCGAAGTGACTTAGACAAATCTTGTTTGTCGATAGCCTTGGACCAATCAATCGAATATTGATTAATACGTAATCGATCAAACACTACTTGAAAACGGTTCCTCTGTTCAGAAACGAAATGTTCCAAATGTTCCTGGAAATTATTGCTCCCATTGGACCATTTGTATCTATATGCATCAGGATCCCGATTCATGGATCTCTCAGTTCGAGAAAAAAGAGGATCAAACCATTTCTTCTGACTCTTTTTCAAATTCGATAAATGTTGGTTGATCGTATATTTCATTATAGTTATATGATTCAGAGTATCATTTCCTATTTGATCCTTTTGAATTCCATATTCGTAGTTGCGATCGGATCTATTCATTAAAAAGAATCGGTTCGATACATTTCTTATGTACCCATAGGTGTTATATTGGATTTGAATCAGATTTCGGATCAATCTATATTTATTGACTGCTTCCATTATGTTGTTGCTAGCAAATACCACTATTTTTATTTTTTGATCTTCCAAATAATTCCCGCTCCGGACCGATTTTTTTCTGATCCTTCGATAAAAAGATTCATTCTCTTCATAAAAAAGAGGAGGTAGAACCAATAAAGATTTCTTTTTCGATTCATCTCTGGAGTCGAATACCCTATTCAAGAATTTTTTTTGATCCAATCCGTAGGAATCAATAGAAAAGGCAAATCCCCTATGATACACCAGATCCGGCTCGGTTATTGATAGAGTGAATAGATCCGCCATTTCTTGAAATCTCTCTTCTGATTCAAAATCGTGGCGTAACGTGTATCCCCCATTGTTCCGGTCATAGAATAGATGAAATAAATCCAAAAATGGATTTTTGTTCAAGAATGAAATCTTATTGGAACTGTCCATATCCGGTTCATCCTTCGGAACAACCATATCACATCCCGGATCTGATGAAATAGGATGAATTGAGACGGTATTTTGTAAATACGTAATTATCTTGAATATATCAACCATTTCTTTATTTTCTGATCGCCTGGAAGGGACAAAAGAAACATCTTGTTTTTTCTTCAAAAATTTCTGATCTCTTGTGGACCTCTCAGTAGGATTCGAACCCAGATGAAGTTCTGACCATTTGTCAGAGAAAAAAGAACGAATTGATCTTGTAGGATTCCCAAGAAATTCTTCGATTTCTTCCGGTAGTTGCTGAATCTCTGTTTGATCGATCAATTTGTGATATTCTGAATCCTCATTTCTAATTCTAATGGAATCAAAACAATCTCTGAATTGATCAGAAGATCCTTTCAATTGGCTAGAATATTGATCAGAAGATCCTTTCAATTGGCTAGAATCCGTTACTTGAACGAAAATAGATCCTGTGGAATCATATTGAATATTTGACGATACATTCCGTACCTTGCTAAAAAACCGATCCTTGTTTACCAACCACACATTGTCTAACCAAATCAAATTCTCTCTCGATACGTTCCTCAAAAAATCCGATTCGTGCCGATTCTTCCCCCAACTAACGAAGAGATCTTGGCGGAATTGCCACATATGAAATTGAGCACAATTTTGCAAAGAAATACCCCACTTGTTTCTCGAGAAGAGAAAGAGATGGGAAACATGCTCAATATCATTTGATTGAATAGTTGCCTCAGCTCCTTGTTGTTTGAAGAAACCCTCCCCTTCAATTGGTCTTTTTTCACGAAAAGCAGACATGAGATAACAAATCAAGTCTTTCCCTAAGATTTCGAATAGCTGTCCCGAATTCAAGTTGATTATGTTTCGCTTCTTCCTCGGAGAAAGACGATCAAACAATTCCAAATCAGGGTCCTTGCGGATCGGATCATCCGTATAGGATAAAAAAAGAAACTCCAGATATTTGCTATCCTTCTCTTTGAATGAGATCTCAATTCCAGCTACGGTTTCATTAGATATCTTACAACTAGAATCCCTCTTTTTTCCGATCCGGTTACTCCACCACCGCGAACCCCGGTTAGATTCGGGCATGATACACTTTTGATTTATTGGGAGAACCCAAGTACTCTCGTGCGGATCCATGAAACAACTCTCAGAAATCTTTTTCCCTTTTGGAAGATACAGGAGGGAAACAATCAACCTATTGATATTGGAAGACAAAAAAGATTCTTCCAATGTCTCATTTCTGGGTCCAATGGAATTCATAGGTATAGGAAGAATAGGTATAGGAAGAAGCCCCATCAGATAGAGATTTTTTCTTTCGACCATCTTTCGATTGTTAATACGAGATATAAGGACCGCTACTACAAGCAGTACTACACCTTTGATAAGCAGTACTACACCTTTGATCGTGAAATATCGATTGCTTGTTGAACCCTGTGAATCACGTGAAAGTAGGATACTCAAAATTCGGGGGTCAAAGAGTTTCATAAAACGTTCTTGGTGGAAAAAAATGTGAGTGAAAGATCCCACGGAATTGGGTTTGATCCATGAATCTAAGAAATAGTGAGAGAAATAGTGAGAATTCTTGATCTCTCTCAATATCTCTCTCAATTCGAAGATCCAGAATTTGAATTGATGTCGTTTAATTATCATTAATATTGATTCCTCCTATGATTCCTGTTAAGCATCCATGGCTGAATGGTTAAAGCGCCCAACTCATAATTGGCAAATTCGTAGGTTCAATTCCTGCTGGATGCACGCCAATGGGAACGTTCAATTCAATAAGTTTATTGGAATTGGCTCTGTATCCATAGAATCTCATCATCCATACATAACGAATTGGTATATTCATACCATAACATATGAACAATGGATGGAATTAAATATGCAGTATTTACAGAAAAAAGTATTCGGTTATTGGGGAACAATCAATATACTTCTAATGTCGAATCAAGATCAACTAGGACAGAAATAAAGCATTGGGTCGAACTCTTCTTTGGTGTCAAGGTAAGAACTATGAATAGTCATCGACTCCCGAGAAAGGGTAGAAGAACGGGACCTATTATGGGACATACGATGCATTACAGACGTATGATCATTACGCTTCAACCGGGTTATTCTATTCCACCTCTTATAGAGAAATAGAAAAATATTCTTATAGAGAAATATAGAAAAAAGAACTTAAAGCAAAATACAAAATACTTAATAACACGGCGATACATTTATACAAAACTTCTACCCCGAGCACACGCAACGTAGCCGTAGACAGAAAAGTCAAATCCAATCCACGAAATAATTTAATCTATGGACAGCATCGTTGTGGTAAAGGTCGTAATGCCAGAGGAATCATTACCGCAGGACATAGAGGGGGAGGTCATAAGCGTCTATACCGTAAAATCGATTTTCGACGGAATGCAAAATACATATATGGTAGAATCGTAACTGGTAGAATCGTAACCATAGAATACGACCCTAATCGAAATGCATACATTTGTCTCATACACTATGGGGATGGTGAGAAGAGATATATTTTACATCCCAGAGGGGCTATAATTGGAGATACCATTGTTTCTGGTACAAAAGTTCCTATATCAATGGGAAATGCCCTACCTTTGAGTGCGGTTTGAACTATTGATTTACGTAATTGGAAGTAACCAATTAGGTTTACGACGAAACCTAGAAATCGATCACTGATCCAAATTGAGTACCTCTACGGGATAGACCTCAACAGAAAACTGTTGAGTAACGGCAGCAAGTGATTGAGTTCAGTAGTTCCTCATAGAAAATTATTGACTCTAGGGATATGGTAATATGGAGAAGACAAAATTGTTTGAAGCACGGACAGAACCGGGAGACGCCGTTTCAAAGAGAGGAAGACGGGTTATTCACATTTAATTTGATGGTCAGAGGCGAATTGAAAGCTAAGCAGTGATAATTATAAGGATCCCCAGGGAAAAATGGAGATGTCTCCTACGTTACCCGTAATATGTGGAAGTATCGACGTAATTTCATAGAGTCATTCGGTCTGAATGCTACATGAAGAACATAAGCCAGGTGACGGAACGGGGAGACCTAGGATGTGGAAGATCATAACATGAGTGATTCGACAGATTTGGATTCCTATATATACACTCATGTAGTACTTCATCATATGATTCATATAAGATCCATCTGTCTAGATATCATCATATACATCTAGAAAGCCGTATGCTTTGGAAGAAGCTTGTACAGTTTGGGAAGGGGTTTTTTTTGATAAAAAAGAAGAATCTACTTCAACCAATATGCCATTAGGCGCGGCCATACATAATATAGAAATCACACTTGGAAAGGGTGGACAATTAGCTAGAGCAGCAGGCGCTGTAGCGAAACTGCTTGCAAAAGAGGGTAAATCGGCCACATTAAGATTACCTTCTGGGGAGGTCCGTTTGATATCCCAAAACTGCTTAGCAACAGTCGGACAAGTAGGTAATGTTGGGGTGAAGAACAAAAGTTTGGGTAGAGCCGGATCTAAGTGTTGGCTAGGTAAGCGTCCTGTAGTAAGAGGAGGAGTTATGAACCCTGTAGACCATCCCCATGGGGGCGGTGAGGGGAGAGCACCAATTGGTAGAAAAGGACCCACGACCCCTTGGGGTTATCCTGCGCTTGGAAGAAGAAGTAGGAAAAAGAAAAGATATAGTGATAGTTTGATTCTTCGTCGCCGTAAATAGGCATATAGAAAATAGCATTTTTGGAATTTGAAATAGAATGGGCGAATTTTAATGTTAAAAAGGAGTAATCCGCTGTGACACATTCAAAAAAACAAAATCCTTTTGTAGCTAATCATTTATTGGTAAAAATTGAGAAACTCAACATAAAGAAGGAAAAAGAAATAATAGTAACTTGGTCTAGGGCATCCACCATTATACCCACAATGATTGGCCATACAATCGCTATTCATAACGGAAAGGAACATTTACCCATTTATATAAAAGGTCGTATGGTAGGTTACAAATTGGGAGAATTCGTACCTACTCGAACTTACGGGGGACCTACGCGAAACGATAATAAATCTCGTCGCTAATCTAATAATATTAAAAACTAATACTAATCTAATAATATTAAAAACTAATACTAATATAAATAAATAAAAATAAATAAAAGAAAAAGTGTTCATCATTCATTGGGGGAAAAGGGAGTAATTTTATGATAAATATGGTAACGAAGAACTCGAGTAAACCGCGTACAGAAGTCAAAGCTTTAGCTCAAAATAGACATATGTCTGTTTTTAAAGCACGAAGAGTAATTGATCAGATTCGCGGACGTTCCTATAAAGAAACACTTATGATACTGGAACTCATGCCTTATCGAGCATCCTTTCCCATTTTAAAATTGGTTTATTCCGCAGCAGCAAACGCTAACGATCTGGGTTTGAACGAAGCGGATTCATTCATTAGTAAAGCCGAAGTTAATGGGGGTACCCTTGTAAAAAGGTTGAGACCTAGAGCTAGAGGGCGCGGTTATCTAATAAAACGACCTACCTGCCATATAACAATTGTATTAAAGGATAAAAAAAAATCTAAATATGAGTCTAAGATTTAGATTCATATTTAGAAATAACATATGGATGGAAAAATAATAGAATAATATGGCACAAAAAATAAATCCACTTGGTTTCAGACTTGGTACAACCCAAAATCATCATTCCTTTTGGTTCGCACAACCAAAAAGTTTTTCCATTGGTCTCCAGGAAGATGAAAAAATACGAGATTGTATCAAGAATTATGTAAATATGAGAATATCCTCAGATTTCGAGGGAATTACACATATAGAAATTCAAAAAAGAATCGATCTTATTCAGGTCATAATCTATATTGGATTCCCAAATTTATTAATAGAGGGTCAAAGACAAGGAATCGAAGAATTACAAACGAATGTACAAAAAGAGTTGAATTCTGTAAACCGGAGACTCAACATTGCTATCACAAGAATTGAAAAACCTTATGGACAACCTAAAATTCTGGCAGAATACATAGCTTTACAGTTACAAAATAGAGTTTCGTTTCAAAAAGCAATGAAAAAGGCTATTGAATTAACTGAACAAACAGATACAAAAGGAATTAAAATACAAATTGCAGGGCGTATCGGCGGAAAACGAGTTGCACGTGTCAAATGGATCAGAAAAGGTAGGCTTCCCCTACAAACCATTCGCGCTAAAATTGATCATTGTTCCTATACAGTTCAAACTATCCATGGACTATTAGGCATAAAAATTTGGATATTTGTAGACGGAAAATGATGGACCTTTTTTGTCTTACCATTCTATCCAGTGATAGAACAAAAAATGAAAAACTGTTTTATTTTCCTCCTGCTTGTTGTGTTGAATCAAATATGAGCTTAATTCTTTTAATTCTATTTAATTCTATAGAGATGAATTAATTCTATAGAGATGAATAAAAATTGGATTTACATTTTTGATAGAATTGCTATGCTTAGTGTGTGACTCGTTGTCTTGGTTTTTCTTTAGAGTCAGGATAAAAAAAAAATAGACTGACTACTATTATGAACTAGTAACTATAAAAACTAATAACCAACTTATGGCTTCGTATTGTCGAGATCCCCAAAACAGTCACTATATGAGGTATTGATCATATAGTTGTAGCAACTGCAAATTTTTCCAAAAAAATAAATTTGATCCGCCCGGGAATAATAAGGGGATGTAGATAAATTAAATGGAAGGACGATAGATAGAAAGAAAAAATATCAACGATATATGATTCCAATATGTATGGTTTATGAATCATTTTTTTTTTATAAAAGAAAGGCAGTGTGATAAAGCATCAATACTGAAAAAGAGCCCCGAGTTAATAGAAACTGAGGAAATTAACCCGGAAACACATTTTGTTGGGAGCTCCATTGTCGAGTTCAGGCCTAATCATTGACGAAGAAGCTATAGGAACGACGGAACCCGTGACTGCATAGGATTCTATTGAAAACGAATCCTAATGATTCATTGGGTGGGATGGCGGAACGGACCAGGAACAAATTAATTAAATTTTTGTGAAACAGTCACGGGTTGACCCTACAAATGAAGCAGAAAAGAGTCAATATTCGCCCGCGAAACGTTGATTTTTTGGATTAAAAAATTTATATTAAAAAAAAAAAAAGTTAAAAAAAGAATTCGTTATGTTATAATGTGTTAGATTTAAGTTAAAAAAAAAAACATTAACTAAATTAACTAAATAAATTAACTTAATTATATTTTACTTATATTTTACTTATTCTTATATTTTACTTATTATAGTTATGTACTATATACTACTTATTATAGTTATGTACTATATACTTAATATTAATACTTAATTATATACTTATAGTTATGTATTATATACATATTTTATATACATATTTTACTTATTTTCATATATATATATACTTTTCATATATATATATACTTATATACTTTTCATATATATATATACTTATATACTTTTCATATATATATATACTTATATACTTATACTTTTTTTTGTATATTTTGTATATGTTATTTTATTGTATATGTTATTTTATTTATTATTATTATATATTATATTATTATTATATATTTATTATTATATAATATATTTACTATTATATATATTATATATTACAATTATTATTATATATTACATTAATAATTATATATTACTATTATATATTACATTAATTACATTATATTACATATATATATTAATTATATATATGTTATATGTTATATTAATTATATATAACAATAATTTAACAATAAACAATAATATAAACAATAATAAATATCAATAATAAATATTAATTTAACATAATATACATTATATATATATTATTAATATTATTATTTATATATTATTAATATTATTATTATTATATTATTAATTTATATATTTTAATTTATATATTAATTATATATAAATATATCTTGCATGCAGCTTTCCTATGTCAGCTTTCCTATGTAATATCCAAAAATCCCACTATTTAGTGTATTTTAGTGTATTATTAATAAAATACATGTGTAATATTATTGAATACTTTATCTTTATATTGATATTGAAATATTGAATTTTTTCTTCTTTCGCGAGGAGCCGGATGAGAAGAAACTCTCATGTCCGGTTCTGCAGTAGAGATGGAAGAGGGAAACAACCATCAACTATAACCCAAAAAGAACCAGATTCTGTAAACAACATAGAGGAAGAATGAAAGGAATATCTTATAAAGGCAATCATATTTGTTTTGGAAGATACGCTCTTCAGGCACTTGAACCCGCTTGGATCACAGCTAGACAAATAGAAGCGGGACGAAGAGCAATGACCCGATATGCACGTCGTGGTGGAAAAATATGGGTACGTATATTTCCCGACAAACCTGTTACAGTAACATCTACAGAAAAACGTATGGGTTCGGGGAAAGGGTCTCCCGAATATTTTGTATCCGTTGTTAAGCCGGGTCGAATACTTTATGAAATGGGCGGAGTATCCGAAACTGTGGCCAGAGCAGCCATTTCAATAGCTGCGTACAAAATGCCTATACGAACTCAATTTATTATTGCGGGATAGAGATGTAGAACAAAAGAAAAGGATATTAGGAATGAATGAAAAAATACAATTGCGGGTTTATTTTTTTCTGGACAGATAATATTTCTTTTCTTTCTTCGTCCTTTGCATTGAAAGAGCAGATAAAAAATGATATGATTCAACCTCAGACCCTTTTAAATGTAGCGGATAATTGCGGGGCTCGAAAATTGATGTGTATTCGAATTTTAGGAACTAGTAATCGCCGATATGCTCATATTGGTGACGTTATTGTTGCTGTAATCAAAGAAGCAGCGTCCAATATGCCGCTCAAAAGATCAGAAGTAATTAGAGCTGTAATTGTACGTACGCGTAAAGAACTCAAGCGTGAAGACGGTATGATAATACGATATGATGACAATGCAGCAATTGTCATTGATCAAAAAAGAAATCCAAAAGGGACTCGAGTTTTTGGTGCAATCGCCGAGGAATTGAGAGAATTCAATTTCACTAAAATTATCTCATTAGCTCCTGAATTATTATAAATATTAGTAGATGAAATTATGATATAGTAGTAGAATATCTGAAATAGAAAAATTAGTAGATTGTGTCTCAAGCATATATTTTTTTTTTATGAATTCATAAAAAAAAAATAAACATGTTGATTATATCAAAATTAGGAGGCAACTAGCAACTATAATTATAGTTCATCATGGGTAGGGACACTATTTCCGAAATAATAACTTCTATAAGAAATGCTGACATGAAAAAAAAAAGAACGGTTCGAATAGCATCTACTAATATCACCGAAAACTTTGTTAAAATACTTCTGCGAGAAGGTTTTATTGAAAACATTAGAAAACATCGAGAAAGTAAGAAAAATTTCTTGGTTTCAACCCTGCGACATAACAGAAGAATATATAAAACTATTTTAAAGCGTATCAGCCGACCAGGTCTACGAATCTATTCCAACTACCAACAAATTCCTAGGATTTTAGGCGGAATGGGGATTGCTATTCTTTCTACTTCTCGAGGTATAATGACAGATCGAGAAGCTCGCCTAGAAGGCGTTGGGGGAGAAATTTTGTGTTATATATGGTGATCCTTTTCCTACGGCATCCTAATTTGATCTCTAACTTCTCAGTTGTGAAAAGAATGAAAAGAAAAAGAGAGGAAAAGTGAGTTATATGACTGCTCCGCCATTAATTGATACTTCAAGGAAAGGTTACCCGGAATAAAAGAACAAAAATGGATTCATGAAGGTTTAATTACTGAATAACTTCTCAACGGTATGTTTCGGGGAGGATCCGACACGGTTTTATCCTGATACTACCAGGAGATAGAGTCAAAACGAAGTAAGTAGTTATGATTCAACCGGCGGGGGACATATAATTTATAGACTTCGCAACGAAGTTTTGAACGATTAGGAGATTTTTTTAATTTCATTCGTGGGGGGATACAATTCGAGGTTCAAAAATTAAGGAAACTTTTTTTATTTCAAAGAATAGATTCAGATTTTTATTTCAAAGAATAGATTCAGAATCAAGGTAAGGAATCGTAAATATGAAAAAAAGGGTTTCTGTTCGTAAAATTTGTGGAAAATGTCGACTGATCCGTAGGCACGGACGAGTTTTAGTGATTTGTTCTAATCTAAGACATAAACAGAGACAAGGATAATCTTTTGAGTTTTCTAAAGGAAGGATAAGGATCAATGTAAAAATAAAGAATCTGTTTTAACATGAAATGGATATCTCCGTATATTTCTGACTCATATTTATGAGATGATAAAATATGACAAAACCTATACCAAGAATTAGTTCACGTAGAACAAGAATGCGTTCACGTAGATATAGACGTATTGTTTCGCGTAAGAATGTACGTAGAGTACCAAAAGGAATTATTCATGTTCAAGCGAGTTTCAACAATACTATTGTAACTGTTACAGATGTACGAGGGCAAGTGGTTTTTTGGTCCTCCGCGGGTACTTCTGGATTCAAAGGCGCAAAAAAAGGAACACCTTTTGCTGCTCAAGAAACAGCGAGAGATGCTATTTATGCAGTATCTCGTCAAGGTATGCAACGCGCAGAAGTCATGATAAAGGGTCCTGGTCCCGGACGAGATGCAGCATTACGAGCTATTCGTCGAAGTGGTATACTATTAAGTTTCGTACGCGATATAACTCCTATGCCACATAATGGGTGTAGACCCCCTAAAAAAAGACATATATAGAAATAAGACTTGAACAGATTTCAAGTCAAGAGAAATAAACAATTCAATAATCTAATCAAATAACAATAATATATTATTATGGTTCGAGAGGAAATAGCAGGATCCACTCGAACACTACAGTGGAAGTGTGTTGAATCAAGAATAGACAGTAAGCGTCTTTATTATGGGCGTTTCGTTCTGTCCCCGCTTATGAAAGGTCAAGCCGATACCATGGGTATTGCTATACGACGGATTTTACTTGAAGAAATAGAAGGAACATGTATAACACGTGCAAAATCTGAAAAAGTACCACATGAATATTCTACGATAGGGGGTATTGAAGAATCAGTACATGAAATTTTAATGAATTTGAAAGAAATTGTATTAAGAAGTAATCTATATGGCATTCGAGACGCATCCATTTGCGTCAAAGGCCCCAGATACATAACAGCTCAAGATATTATTCTACCGCCGTCTGTGGAGATAGTTGACACTACACAGCATATAGCTACCCTGACAGAGCCTCTTGATTTGTGCATTGGATTACAAATCAAAAGAGATCGCGGATATCGTATGAGACCCACAAATAACTCTCAAGATGGAAGTTATCCTATAGATGCTGTACCCATGCCTGTTCGAAATGCGAATCATAGTATTTATTCTTATGGGAATGGAAATGAAAAACAAGAGATCCTTTTTCTAGAAATATGGACAAATGGAAGTTTAACTCCTAAAGAAGCACTCCACGAAGCTTCTCGTAATTTGATTGATTTATTTATTCCTTTTCTACATGCAGAGGAAAAGGACATTAATTTCGAAGAAAATAAAAGCAGATTTACTTTACCCCCTTTTACCTTTCATGATAGATTAGCTAATCTAAAGAAAAACAAAAAAGAAATTGCATTGAAATGTATTTTTATTGACCAATCAGAATTGCCTTCCAGGACCTATAATTGTCTCAAAAGGTCCAATATACATACATTATTGGACCTTTTGAGTAACAGTCAAGAAGATCTTATGAAAATTGAATATCTTCGGATAGAAGATGTAAAACAGATAGTGGACATTCTACAGAAGCATTTCACAATTAATTTACCTAAGACTAAGTTTTCATTTTAAATCTATCACAATTACTTCATCTTTTTCTTTTTTTTTTCTATTTTAGAAAAAAGTTTATTTATATTTTATTTTATTTATATTTTATATAAAATATATAAAAATAGAATATAAAAAAAGTTATAGTTATATTATATAGTATATATTATATATAACTTAATATATAATATAATATAACTTATATAATATAATATAACTTAAAATATATATAAAATAAAAAAATAAAAAAAAAAAAGAAGAAATTTTTTATTTAATCTTACAATCCCTATTGAGATGGATTAAAAATAATGTATCTAGGGAAGATTCAGTTTGAATCGACTATTCCCTAGATACCTACGCGCAGTATTTCACGGTTGAATCAATTTAAAAAAGACCTAAAGTAAGGGATTTATCAATAGGTAATGTTGCTCCAATACCTAACCAAAGAGCTACTGCGGTACCGATCAAAAAGACTGTTGTAGCTACTGGACGACGAAATGGATTTTGGAATTTATTGACATTCTCCAAAAAGGGTACTGTTAATAATCCCGCGGGTACTGAAACCATTAAAAGAACACCCAACAACTTATTGGGTACTGTGCGAAGTATTTGAAATACGGGAAAGAAGTACCATTCGGGTAATATTTCCAAAGGAGTTGCAAATGGATCCGCCGGTTCACCAATCATTGAGGGTTCCAGGACCGCTAAGCCTACGTTACATGCTATAGTACCCAAAATAACTACTGGAAAAATATATAAAAGATCATTGGGCCATGCGGGTTCTCCGTAATAATTATGTCCCATCCCTTTAGCCAATTTAGCTCTTAATACAGGATCATTCAAGTCAGGTTTCTTTGTTATTGGGATAGGTGAATTCTTATGGATCCACCCCCCGAAAGAACCGGACATGAGAATTTTTCATCATCCGGCTCGAGCAAGAATCAAATCAAAGGAATGACAGAAGTAGATCTATATCAAATCTATATTTCATCCATATCTACACATATAGAGTGACTCTATGTAAGAAAATATTTATCGAACTCCATTTTTCCGGAGTTGCAACTATTCATTGGCAAGAATTAAGTTCTTACAGGTAAATGCTCAATATCCGAGTAGGCTTCAAAATTGGATCATGATCGAGTGCTTTTTGGATTATCTCATATCTTGTGATTGGTATTTATTCTCACAATATCGCGAGTCTTCTTATAAATACAAAGAATTTACTTGTTACTAATACAGTTTAACCTCTGTTTTTCCTTAGATCCCTTATTTAACTCCGATAATATCATGGATCTGGATGGATGCAAAGGAAATGGATGCATTTCCATACTATAAATAAGTAAGTAGAATAGATCGAACATAATCCAGATTATGTCACATCATCTATTTTACGGGATCTTACGGAGCCTGCCCATGCATAACATGGATTCGGGTATGATCATGGAAAAGATTCTCCTCAAGCGAACCGGCCTATCTTCCGCTACGTAGGGGGACTCGCGCGGTGATTGGATGCGGAGACACATTTGGTCGTGAATTCCAATGTGGCGGATATATGAATTTATCCGCATGGCCCAATCAATAGTTCAAGCCACACACTCCCATAATCCATCTTCTCTTCGGAGGATCCACTTCAACTATTCATATCAAAGTATCATATCAAATAAAGAATACTTCGGAGTTGAAGAGAAATATCCAAATAATATGTCTTATTTTTTTTTTTTCAATAATCCATATTTGTAGCAATAAGATACTATTGTTCCTTTCCGAGATAATATATGATCGATTACAAATATCTATGATCTGTCTTCTTTAGTTTATAAAGGACCTGAAATACCTTGCTTACGTATCATTGAGAAGTGCATTAACATAAATACGGCAGTAAGAAGAGGCAATACAAAAGTGTGTAAACTATAAAAACGAGTTAAAGTGGATTGACCCACACTAGCACTTCCGCGTAATAACTCTACCAAAGGCGATCCTATTACAGGAATAGCTTCAGGTACACCTGTCACAATTTTGACTGCCCAATAACCAATTTGGTCCCAAGGTAAGGAATAACCAGTTACACCAAAAGATGCAGTCAATACAGCGAGAACTACACCCGTAACCCAAGTTAATTCGCGAGGTTTTTTAAATCCGCCTGTGAGATACACACGAAATACGTGCAAAATCATCATTAGAACCATCATACTTGCTGACCATCGATGAACTGATCGGATTAACCAACCAAAGTTGGCCTCAGTCATTATGTATTGAACAGAGGAAAAGGCCTCCGTAACAGTTGGTCGATAGTAAAAAGTCATAGCAAAACCCGTAGCTACTTGTACTAAAAAACAAGTAAGTGTGATCCCCCCTAAACAATAAAATATGTTGACGTGAGGAGGAACATATTTACTAGTTATATCATCTGCAATCGCCTGAATCTCGAGACGCTCTTCGAACCAGTCATATACTTTATTGAGATAGGTAAACCAAGGAACCCCCCCGAGAACCGTATATGAGAATTTCATCTCGTACGGCTCAAGCAAAAACATACAAATACTGTTTCAACGGATATGTAATAAAAAATTTTAACTTTTTAGCCACTTGATTCAATCTACCCTGAAGATCCGAAGAAATAAAAATCCGAAATCTGTTCTTTGTGATGATAATGCTAAAAAATATCAAGTTAGCTCATCCGTCTTTCTTTTTTATATTTTTTATATTGATTATTACAGGCTTCTTGAATCTTCTCTTCCCCTATTTAGTATTTTATTTGAGTTTTTTTGCGTAATGAAAATTGACTATTGTTTTACTTTTGATAGGAATTCTCTTGTTGAGACCCTATGAATCACTTGAAACCTCAGATTCATACTAGAACCACGATGATTCATCAATAAGTCCCCAAACAAAACTCAAAGGTTCTCCGAGTAAGAACCATTTGATCATCACTTATTTAATGAATAGATGTAATGACTCAACAAAATCCAGAGAAATAGTTGTACTTCCGTCAAAGTACATAGTTCTGAAAGAAGAAAAATTGTTTGACTTAGGAAATACCTTTTTAAATTTTTTTTTTTGAGTCCGGTTACGAGGTTTGAATAATAGGTATGAATCATAGTCAAAATATTTCTTTTCTTTATCTATTCAATATATTTATTTCGTGCTTCGGAAACTAGAATAAATATAAATATCCGACGAGGTAGAATCATCTCTATCGAGATGACAGATCCATTTTCTGTATATCAATAGGATCAATTATAACAAGTCACACACTCATATTCCGGAAATACCGAAACAAAGGAATTTCACAGTCGAACTACCAAAATGGACTAGAAATCCGAGTCCTAAGTTGTTTTTTTTTACTAGTACTTGATTGCTCTTATGAACCTAACTCACTGAAATTCCATCCAATAAAACAGAAGAATTATAAATCTCCAAAATAATAGATAAGAATACTGCAAATAGAGCCATTGCGACTCCCATAAGAGGAGTCGTACCCCAGCCCGGAGCTACTTTACCATATTCCGAATTCAACGGTTTCAACAAATCCCCTACAAGAGTTCGTCTTGGCCCAGATCTAGAACTACCCTCAACAGTTTGTGTAGCCATAAATACTATTTCATCGGTTAAGATCTGTTGACTTTGTATACCATTCCGTTGTAGTTGTAAATAAACTATCTTATTGTAGACCCATCGCGATCTTGAAATCGAATAATGGAAACAGCAACCTTAGTCGCCATCTCCATATCTGGTTTACTTGTAAGCTTTACTGGGTACGCCTTATATACTGCTTTTGGGCAACCCTCTCAACAACTAAGAGACCCATTCGAGGAACACGGGGACTAGTCGAAGTAATGAACCTCCCGTATTGGGAGGTTCATTACTTCAATTGAGATAATGAAAAATCATTTCATTTTTTTAGTCGGAACCCTGGGAGGGTCTCGAAAAAAGATAGCGAAAAAAATTATCCCTAGAGTAGAGACTAACAGAAATGTATAAACCAATGCTTCCATGGATTCAATCGTGGTTTACAATTATAGCTTCCAAATCTATTCATCTTGGATCATTTATCAATCAGATAAAGAAAGGGAAAGAGTCAAAGAAAAGCAGTGATTCAAGTCACGATTTCTCCGCCACCTATCCCATGTAAAAAAAAAAATCAAATTCAAACAAATATAGGCGAAAAATACCAGAGCAATGTTGTATCAGACTGTCTGTCTCCTTGTGGTTGGATCTCCAATTTTTTGGAATGTTCCAAATTCCACTTGAGCATCCAAATCTGGATCAATACCAGCAAAAACATCCCGGAACAAGGTTCTAGCGCCATGCCAAATGTGTCCGAAAAAGAAAAGCAAAGCAAATGAAGCATGCCCGAAAGTGAACCAACCCCTTGGACTGCTACGAAAAACACCGTCGGATTTCAAAGTAGCCCGATCCAATTCAAAAATTTCCCCCAATTGGGCGCGTCTAGCATATTTTTTCACAGTGGCTGGATCACTGTAACTAACTCCATTAAGTTCGCCACCATAGAATTCAACAGTTACACCTACTTGTTCGACACTATACTTGGATTCTGCCCTTCTAAAGGGAACATCAGCTCTCACAATTCCATCTCCATCTACCAAAACTACCGGAAATGTTTCAAAAAAAGTAGGCATACGACGTACAAAAAGCTCGTGTCCTTCTTTATCTCTAAAGATAGGGTGTCCTAACCATCCAACAGCTATTCCATCCCCATTGTCCATTGAGCCCGCTCTGAATAATCCTCCTTTTGCCGGATTATTACCAATGTAATCATAAAAAGCTAATTTTTCGGGAATTTTTGACCAAGCTTCCGATAAACTCTGATTTTCGGCTAGTCCAGCACCAACTCTTCGATATATTTCTTGCTGAAAATATCCCTGATCCCACTGATAACGAGTAGGGCCAAATAATTCAATCGGGGTAGTTGCTGAACCATACCACATAGTTCCAGCAACAACGAAAGCTGCAAAAAACACAGCAGCGATACTACTGGAAAGGACAGTTTCAATATTTCCCATACGTAATCCTTTGTATAGACGTTGAGGCGGACGGACACTAAGATGGAATAGACCTGCTAATATGCCTAATGTCCCCGCTGCAATATGATGAGAAGCTATGCCTCCTGGAACAAAAGGATCAAAACCTTCCGCGCCCCACGCTGGATTTACAGGTTGTACTTTTCCAGTTAGTCCATAAGGATCGGACACCCATATTCCAGGACCATACAAGCCTGTTACATGAAATGCACCAAAACAAAAGCAAGCTACCCCTGAAAGAAATAAATGAATTCCGAAAATCTTAGGCAAATCCAAAGAGGGTTTTCCCGTACGTTCATCACAAAATATTTCTAGGTCCCAATACACCCAATGCCAGATAGCTGCCAAGAAGCACAAGCCGGAAAACACAATATGTGCACCCGCCACACCTTCGTAACTCCAAATACCCGGATTCGTTATAGTTCCCCCTGTAATACTCCAACCGCCCCATGAATTGGTTATTCCTAAACGAGTCATGAAGGGTATAACGAACATACCCTGTCTCCACATTGGATCAAGAACGGGGTCAGAGGGATCAAAAACCGCTAATTCGTATAGAGCCATTGAGCCGGCCCAACCAGAAACCAAAGCTGTATGCATTATGTGGACAGAAAGCAACCGACCGGGATCATTCAATACAACGGTATGAACACGATACCAAGGCAAACCCATGAAAATACCCCTTTATCAAAGATAAATAGACACTATGTAACTTTATCGCATTGGACTAAAAAACTAAAATATATATATACTATGTACCTAACCTTTTTCAGTAGATTATCTATGAACAAGGGTTCATATTTATTTTATTCCGTTACATTGGAAATAATGGAAAATTTCTGTTCGTAGGAACAAAGAGAAGCAGATCTATTCTATACCCGATAAGTAACAATACGCAATGGGGAATTAATTTCATTTTTTGAAAACGAATGCATAAACACTTGTTGATTATTCGAACGATCCCCTCATAAGAATTTTTCTTTATTCATTCCGTATTTCTGTATGAACCCTCCAATCTATGTATAAAATAGGAGAAACAGAAATAAAAATGATGAGGACAATAAATTCATTGTTACGTTTCCACATCAAATATAGTACTTTAATTTCTTTTTTTTTTTTTTATTTAATGCCCGTTGGTATTCCAAAAGTACCTTTTCAGGGTCCTGAAGAGGAAGAGGCAAATTGGGTTGACATATAGTGCGACTTGTCAGACATATTGGGTCATATGGGATTTACCCGTTCTCTCTCCCGATCGAGATATCCTCCGTTTCGCCCAAGAAAGATTGATTGAACCTTCAAAAACTCGGAGCGCGAAGTACATCCAATTTTTTTAGAGATCAATAATCTAAATTAGAAGAATTTATGGTTGGCTTGTACCAATAAAATGAAATATTCAGGCTCCGTTCAGAAAATACCAAATTGGGAATATAGGTCCCATTATCACTTGTATCATAAAGGATTTTTATACCTTAGGGGTTATCTCAAACTACCAATCAATGGAATAGTATAATAAAATATCAAATAGTTTGGCGGAAGGCATGAAAAGAATTGAAAAAAAAAATCGTAGCAAAAAAAAGTGGCACTGACAAAATTTGCCCTATATGTGAAAATAAAATTCGGATAGATATTTACCCGGAGTAGAACATGAACCTAAAAGAAATAAATGGGCCCGTTTAGGAACAAGAAAATGACATCGTGATTTGAATTTCGATGAAACAATACATCAATGAGAGGTTAGTTCAATAAGTTTTTTGAATTCTTTTTTTTTTTATTATAGATAGGTAGATAGGGTTTTTCTAGGGAAGGAAGCAAAAACTTATGATGTTTCTTGAAGAATAGAATAATATAAGAAAAAGTCCCTTCATTAGAGAAAATTAGAGAAAAACAAAAAACCCTGTTAAAAAAAAAAAGAAATAGGACTGAAATCGACACATTGATTTTTTTTTTTCGCTTTTTTGAACCGTATGCATCCAAAGGTGCAGGTACGGTTACTAAAGGATACAATTTTGTCCTAATCAACCGACTTTATCGAGAAAGATTACTTTTTTTAGGTCAAGAGGTTGATAGCGAGATCTCGAATCACCTTGTTGGCCTTATGGTATATCTTAGTATAGAGGACAAGACTAGGGATCATTATTTGTTTATAAACTCCCCCGGTGGATGGGTAATGCCAGGAATAGCTCTTTATGATATTATGCAAGTTGTGCCACCGGATGTACATACAATATGCATGGGATTAGCCGCTTCAATGGGATCTTTCGTTCTGGTCGGAGGAGAAATTACCAAACGTCTAGCATTCCCTCACGCTTGGCGCCAATGAGTTTTTTATTTGAAAAAAAAAAAAGACTATGCCTTCGCCATATGGAACATGAATAATAAGTAAAAATAGCATGGCATTTTTAGTTCGATATGAACAAACCTTTTTTGTTTTTTCATAACATGAAATTATGTATCGAAATAGTAGTATGAAACAAAGGTTATTTCCGATTTGATCTTATGCGTCGGAGGTCTGTTTCAGCGTCACAAATCATTTTTCTTACACACCAGAAGTGCCTTTCTGATATTAATGTTATAAAAAAGAAAAAAAAAAAGATCTTTTTTCCTTACCTTATTTGATCGGGTCAGAAAAAAAAAACCTTGGGATTGCTAAATTAAAGATTAAAGACGAGATAAATAAAAAATATATAAAGCAACAGAACCATCATAGTATTTTTGACTTCTACGAGGGGAAGGGTGGTAAATGGATCATTCAACGATCTGGATCGGATGGACCCTATTTGTTTCTAGTACCCTTGTCCCTTTCTTTGGCGGACGGAAGGGAAAGGTCAATTCCATTGCGGAGCCGTATGCAATGTACAAAAGATGCCTGTACGGTTGTTCGATTCTATCTTTTTCTTATTGTTATTTTTATTCCTTCCCTTCGACCAATCGTGGAGATAGAGGAGCCGCTCATGATGGATGTTATATAATCAGGGTTATGATTCACCAACCTGCTAGTTCTTTTTATGAGGGAGAGTCGGAGGATATCGTCATGGAATCGGGACACCTACTGACACTTCGCGAAACCCTCACAAGGGTTTATGTACAAAGAACGGGCGCCCCCTTATGGGTTATATCCGAAGACATGGAAAGGGATGTTTTTATGTCAGCAACAGAAGCCCAAGCTTATGGCATTATTGATCTTGTAGCGGTCTAAAATGCTGGGGATCCCGTGTAAATACATGATTCCATTTCAAACCGTAATTTGAATTTTCCGTGATTTGATATTGAATATTTTTATTTTACCCAAGTCAAATATTCATTCAATTGAAGGGAAAAAATTCATAATCATCAGGTTAAGATCGATCTAAACCAGCCCATTATAATCCCATCATATATATACGATTCAACATGCCAACTATTAAACAACTTATTAGAAACGCAAGACAGCCAATCAGAAATGTCACGAAATCTCCCGCTCTTCGAGGATGCCCTCAGCGTCGAGGAATATGTACTAGGGTGTATGTGCGACTCGTTTAGATCATGAGCTCGAACAAATGATACAATTGTTCCAGTATCAATAACTAGTACCAATGAATAGATAGAATGGAAAAATGGAAGAATAGTGTTTACTATCTAAATAAAACTAAAAATAAAGATGTATCATATACCTCTATTGATTGTGTATGAATTTTATGGTTTCTGTTGGTGCAAATCCAATCACCTCGATTTGAGATGAAAATAAATTCTCCATTGGTAGCAAAAGGTTATCCATTAAGCGGGGAAACCCTATTTTAGAAGCAAAACTATTATGCTCCTATTCTTGAAATAACGGACTAAGAGGGTCAGCTACCTAGCCAACTTTCATAATTAAATGCCGTCACTGTATGGATAGCTCTCATTGTGAAAAGACCTATTACTGTATAATTCATGGGTAGAGCCAAAAAGTGCGAACTGTACAAGTTACCAAAAACATTGATTAAATGGAATGGGAGAAAGAGCTCCGGTGTATAGAGAGGACCTCACCGTTTAAGAAGTAACCATAGAAACGAAGGAATCCACTATTTTTTTTTTATTTTATTTAAAATAATTTATAAATTAATTTATTTTACAATTTTTTTTATTATTGATTGGTCGAATTTCTTATTTCCACAAGCGAAATACCTGACTGAAAGAAATAAAATAAAAAATTGTGGTTGGGAAGGTTATAGTAGCAAAAGCCATTGGAATTTATATTTTATATATCGGAATAATCCGTTTTGTTATTAATTGAACCGGGGAAAAAGAATGACTGAACGAACAGAAATCAATTAGTTATTCATCAAAGTTTAATTTGATTAAATGACCAGAGTTAGACGAGGATATACAGCTCGGAGACGCCGAACAAAAATGCGTTTATTTGCATCAAGCTCTCGAGGGGCCTATTCAAGACTTATTCGAACTATTACTCAACAGAAAATGAGAGCTTTTGTTTCCGCTTATAGAGATAGAGGTAGGCAAAAGAGAGATTTTCGTCGTTTGTGGATCACTCGGATAAATGCAGTAACTCGTGAGAACGAGGTTTCCTATAGTTATAGTAGATTGATACATAATCTGTACAAGAGGCAATTGCTTCTTAATCGTAAAATACCTGCGCAAATAGCTATATTAAATAAGAATTGTCTTTGCATCATTTCAAAAGGATTATCAAATAAAAGAGATTATAAAATTATATACAGGAATGGTTGAAATAAAATTCCCCGGAGAATAAACTCCGGGAAGATAGAATAAAAATAAATTAAATTAAGATAAGTAGTATGAATGAACCAACATGTTTCAATAAAAAAAAAAGGATTTATTTTTCCCCATTTTTTTATTACAACACAATAATGAAATACAGATTCTAGTCTTTTTCAAAAACTTCAATGTGGACTTCAGATTGAAGTTTTGAGCCAATCGAAGAGTATAGTATGCCTATTTATTTCTGGTTCTAGGACCAGTAGCTCTATAGATCGACTTGGTTCTTTCAAATCGTTTCTCATTCTTGGTTCTTTCAAATCGTTTCTCATTCTTGATTCTTTCTAATCGTTTCTCATTCTTGATTCTTTCAAATCGTTTCTCATCTTGATTCTTTTAAATAGTTTCTCATTATTAAGAAAAGGTAACAAAGATAAAATACGAGCTTGTTTTATAGCAATAGTAATTAATCGTTGTTGTCTCAAGGTTAATCTATTCACTCGTCTAGATAATATTTTTCCTTGTTCACTAATAAATCGACTAATTAAACTCATGTTTCTATAATCAATTCGATCCCCCGATCCAATTGGGGGCAAACGCCTACGAAAAGATCGCTTGGGTTTATGAAAAGATCGCTTGGGTTTATGAATAGATCGCTTGGGTTTATGAAAAGGTTGCTTGGATTTATCCATGGTTTATTCCTTATCTCTAAAATCTTATTTCTTCATGCATTTAAGATCCGACCGAAATAGGATAGGGTTTTATTTCTATATTTATATATGTTATATATGTTTTATATATTACATATGTTATTAGTTTTATATATTACATATGTTATTAACCTCCTCTTGCTCCTTGGATTGGAAGGATCACCCACACACTCTGTTCGATCTATTTCTTTACTTCCCCATGAATTGTATGCTTTTTACAATAGCGACAAAATTTTTTTAATTCTAATTGACTGGGTGTATTGTGTCGATTCTTTTGAGTAATATATCTAGAAATGCCCGGAAATTCTTTAGTGACACCATTTTGGACACAACTGGTACATTCCAAAAAAATTCTGACTCTGACATCTTTGCCTTTGGCCATGGACCTCCTTTGCTTTGGATTTTGGATCGACTCAACTCTTCTATTTTTGACCCGAACCGAAGAAGAAGAAAGGAACATAAAAACGAAAAATCAATAGAAGTCACTAAAATTTGCTTTTGAAAGCATTCATTATAATGTAATAATTAACTAATACAACTTTTTCTAACTAGCAATTGTTCTTAGTCTAATCACAGTATTTCGTTTACGTATTTTATATTCATGAAGCCTGTCTTAGACCTACATTTCTATTCTACCAATCAAATTCGATATTAGACCCACCCATCCCACGCTAGGGTTAAATACCCCCTTTATTCTTTTTCTTTTCTTCCTATCCTAAACAACTAAAAAAGGGGGTGGGGAAATTTAGTCACATAGAATTTTTTGTATCTCTAATTTTATTTATTTCTTCCCATATTAATAACTAGAATTCAAAAAAAGGAAATGACAAGGCATCCGGGAATAAACGATTAATTTCTATCAATAAACCTGCTAAAGACCCAAACCATAGAGTACTTAGCACAGGTGCCACAGAGAGATATGTTTTTATATCTCGCATTGCAAATCCTCCTTCTTTATTGTAATACACGTATGATCAGATGCTGGAACTATAAGGATCACTTGTATTTTTATGCAACATTTATAACTAAAATGTCTATGTACAATGAGTCAGTAGATGGGATTTTCTTGCCCCTACCCCCACCCTAAAACAGAAAAAAAAAAAATACCCTGAACCGATAAATAGCCATTCTTTTTTTTTTATCTTAGGTTTCATTTCAGATGTATATAGTTTATTATATGTATATGAAAATATGAAACCAAAAAGATATATGTATCTAAAACCAAAAAGAAGAAATGGCAAGAAAATCTATTTTATATAGATAAAATGGATAAAGGAGAAAATAACGATATGGAAAACAAGACAGGGCTTTTGTACAATGACACTGTACGACAATTGAAAAAAAAAAAGGGATGTAGCGCAGTTTGGTAGCGCGTTTGTTTTGGATACAAAATGTCACAGGTTCAAATCCTGTCATCCCTACCTATTACTCCTCCTATTGGCAGTAACGAGGGATTATTTGAGATCGATTATAATTGGGCATAATTTTTCATTTTAGCATACTATATGCATGCAAGATGTATTTATTGAATTAAGGGTACAAAAGGAATTCTTTTCCTTACAGTTATATCCTCTGTCATAAGAAAGCGCTCTTAGTTCAGTTCGGTAGAACGTGGGTCTCCAAAACCCGATGTCGTGGGTTCAAATCCTACAGAGCGTGATTGTGTTCTTTGTTATATTGAATAACAATAAACTAATTAAAGAAGTTGAATTACAATTCAAATTCGACCTCCTCTCTACAGGAGGTCAATCAAAATAAAAAAAGAAATGTTACTCAATCAATCAAAGCTCCAGCTGATCACCGCGTCTGTATTGTAAATACGCAGTTACGAATAATCCTGCCAAAGTAATAGGAATTAGACCTAACACGATTCCAAATAGAAAAACTTCAATCATTTTTATTTCTTTGAGAGAAAAAGAGAGGTAAATTTTATTCCTAAATATTAATCTGAATCATCCGTGAATCTCAATAACCAAAAATTAACAATTGACATCGAAAAGAACCTTAAAACACTTGAAATCTCAGAGAAATATTCATTTTTATGAATTGCTCATTCAATTAACTTCGAATAAGTCGTATCTTGTTCAAACCAATCAAAAGCGCTGGGGTTATAGTTGAAGCAGCCAGTAGAAAACCGAAATAACTAGTTATAGTAGGCATGAAAGAGCTAAATAAGATACGTTCTTTTGCTACATATGCTGATTGATAAAACATTTACCTAAGCTTCTATTTTTGCGAGATATAATAAAAAAAAATACCAATTGACAGAATTAATTCCAATTGAAAGTTCTTGATTTATTAGTCATTATAAACGATACTAACAAAGATAGAGTAACATAGACATAGGTAGAAAAAGGATTAATTCATTGGCTGT